GAAAGGGTCGCTTGGATTTATACATGGTTTGCTTAGTTTATTTCTTATCCCCCAAACCCTATTTCGGTCGAATCTAAAATAAAATCAATTTTCATTTTAGAAAAGAAAGAATAAATAGAATTTGGTTTGTTTATATTTATATATGTTATATATGTTCCCCTTCCTTGAAGGGTTTCACACGCAAGGTTAGGTCTATTTCTTTATCTCCCCATGAATCGTATGTTTGTAACAATAGGAACAGAATTTTCTCAATTGCAATCGATTGGGCGTATTTTGCTTGTTCTTTTGAGTCAGATATCTGGAAATGCCCGTCGAGACTTTATTAACACCAACACCATTTCGAACACAACTGGTACATTCTAAAATAACCGTTATCCTAACATCTTTACTCTTGGCCATGAACCTCCCTTAGATTTTTGATTACCCCTAACGCTTCTATATTTCGATTCGAAACGAAGAAGAAAGAAAAAATAGAAGTAACTAACTTGAAATTCGATTATGAAAGAGTTTGCTGCTGAAAAACTATAGTTCAAATCAGAATACAATAAGAATATTTCATTATTGAACTTGAATTTGAGTCTCACAGTTCTCGAATCTATTTTTATTTATTCTCTTTGCTCCCGTATTCTAAGCAAACAAAAGAGAAAATAGGGAGAAAAAATAGCAGCTATTAAATTAGAGTTTTAATCTTTATTATTTCTTCCCATGTCATTAACTAGAATGAAAAAAGGGGAATGTTAGCGCATCCGGGAAAAAACGATTAATCTCTATCAATAGACCTGCCAAAGACCCGAACCATAAAGTACTTAGTACCGGTGCCACGGAGAGATATGTTTTTAGATCTCGCATTGAAAAACCTCCTTCTTTATATTTCTTGGAATACATATATTATTGGAATACATAATAGTAATACAGATATGATTAGATGTATATGAAGTTAAAGACCGCTTATCGTTATAGTTGTCTGCGAAATTCCTAATTCAAATGTTCAAATGAAAGGGTACAGCAATCTGGTAAATAAGATTTTTTTTTGAAAAAGCGTCCCTAAGCATTCCCCGAAAAGACTCATTTATTTTGACAATGGATTCTATCCTCTATTTCAGCTATATACTAAGTCTTTTACTATTGGAATTGTAAACAATTAATTATTTATCATATTAATAATATATATATCGATTATCGATAGATATTAATCTATTCCATATTCATATATATATATTTAATTTATAATTAAATGAAACAAAAAAGGAAATGTCCAGATAAATTGGATATAGCAACCGAAGGGGAAATATGGAAAACAAGACAGAAATTTTATATAATGGCGTTATAGACGAATAAAAGGGATGTGGCGCAGCTTGGTAGCGCGTTTGTTTTGGGTACAAAATGTCACAGGTTCAAATCCTGTCATCCCTACCTATTACTTCTCCTTTGAGAAGTAAGGAGGGATTAATTGAGATCAATTCAAGGGTATCTACAATCTTTTATTTTATTTTTTGCCTACTTTTTATGCTATTATTTCTAGAGTCATCCAAGATGTATTGGAATTACAAAAAGAATCCTTTGGGTACAGTCCTATTTTTTCTGATAGGAAAGCGCTCTTAGTTCAGTTCGGTAGAACGCGGGTCTCCAAAACCCGATGTCGTAGGTTCAAATCCTACAGAGCGTGATTCCATTCTTCTTAGATCAAATTCGAACTAAAAAGATTGACTAACTTGAGCAGAAATCCGCATTTGACCTCCTGCGTATTAATGTAAAGAAAGGAGGAGGTCAATCAAAAAAGTAGATGTTAATTAATCAAAGGTCCAACTGATCGCCACGCCTATATTGTAAATATGCAGTTACGAATAATCCAGCTAAAGTAATAGGAATTAGACCTAACACGATTCCAAATAGAAAAACTTCAATCATTTCAAGTTATTTAAAAGGGCAAAAGGAAGGTAATATCTATCCCTATATATTAATACGAATTACCATTGAATCTCAATGACCAAGAATTGTCAATTGATACAGTACATATTATATTATTATATATATAATATAGGAATAAAATATAGGAAATCCCGCAAAAAGATTTCTTTTTTTTTTTTTCTACATTTCAAATATGAATTTTAAATAAGTCGTATCTTACTCAGACCAATAAATAGAACTGAGGCTACAGTTAAAGCCGCTAGTAGAAAACCGAAATAACTAGTTATAGTAGGCATGGAAAAACTAACTGAAATTTATTCTTTTGATACATATGTTTATAAAAAACACTTTCCTAAATTTCCATTTTATCAAAATAATAGATAAGCAAAAAGACCAATACAAAGAATAAGCTCGAGTCAAAGTTTTTGATTTCAATTTGGTAAGTCTTTGTTTCTTCGCTTTATTTACTGGAATAGGATTTCATATTTTTACTTATTACTCGACGACTAACCCAATTCCTTAAAATGAAAAGAAGTTTCCACAAAACCCACTTCTACAACTCCGAAAGGAGGATTTCTAGATCTCGCATCAA